CTGCTAGAATCTTAGCTATTGCTATTGCCTATTAATAATTCATAATGATGAATATACTATGTATGTAATATTATTACATATTTATGATTTATTATAATGTAATATTATTATATATAACTAACATAACAATATAACAATTCATTTAAATTTAATAGAATGATATATATATATTTTCAATTTCATTCTATTAATTATATATAATAATAGAATTCTAAAGTAAATAAATAATAATAGAATTCTAAAGTAAATAATAAATATAATTTTTTCTAAAAATATTGTTCTATACTATAATATATTATTATAATTAATATATAATTATTTATAATGATTTGCATTTTTTTTGTCTTCTCAACGTTCATATTGACAATAGTGTATTCAACAAATATAATGGATCGTGGATAAATGGATCTATTTTTCCCGGCCCTATAAGGTTTTTTACTACTTTATGTAAGTGATGGGTTCCTTGGATTCAATTAAAATAAAACAAGGCTCTTCTGAATAAACAAATGAATAAACAAAAAATGGAAAAATGGAATTATATATTAAAGAAAGAAAAAAGGGCGATCCATACATTAGATTTATATCTTTATCGGGTTGGGAATTTCTTATATTTTAATTAGATCTGTTCATTAAAATTAGATCTGTTCATTAAAAAAAAATATTTTTTGATTGGGTTGTGCAATCCAATCTCTTTTTTTTTTATTCCGATCGTATCTACGCACCATAATTCCTTTTGGGGGTTGCTAACTCAACGGTAGAGTATTCGGCTTTTAAGTGCGGCTAGAATTTTTTACACATTTGGATGAAGCAACGGATTCGTCCATACCGCTGGTAGAGTTTGTAAGACCACGACTGATCCTGAGAGAACGAATGGAAAAAACAGCATGTCGTATCAATACTCTAAGATAAGAGTACTTAATCCTTATGGGATCGGTACAAAATATTCTTTTTTATTCTTAGAGCGGCACAAAAAATGAATTCATGGCTGGATCGAGTGAATAAATGGATAGAGCCGAAAGGCTCAAATTATTGGGAAACAAAAAAAAAAAGCAACGAGCTTCTGTTCTTAATTAGAATAATTCCCGAACTAATTATATGTTAGAAATATATTAGTCCCTGGTGCGGGAAAAGGTTATGAAATAACCTTAAATAATAAGTGGATTCTCCACTTTTTTTACGAATCCTAACTATTTAATATATCCCTGAGTGGAGACGAATGTGTAGAAGAAACAGTATATTGAAAAACAAAATCTAAAGTCAAAAGAGCGATCGGTTTGCAAAAATAAAGGATTTCTAACCATCTCAGTATCTTATAACGAACAAAAACCAATTGGATGGAAAAAGAGAGAATCCGTTGATTAATCATCTCCAAGGTATGTATTCTTTTTTTACTATATGACTTTGATACCTTGTTTTGACTGTATCGTACTATGTATCGTATCATTTGATGGCCCAAGAAACAAGAAATCCCCTGCTTTGGTTTTAATCGAATTTTAAATGGAGGAATTACAAGGATATTTAAAGATAGATAGATCTAGAGAACGAGACTTCCTATATCCACTTCTCTTTCAGGAATACATTTTTGCACTTGCTCATGATTATGGGTTAAATAAATCGATTCCTTATGAGCCTATGAAAAATATAGGTTATGACAATAAATATAGTTCACTAATTGTTAAACGTTTAATTACTCGAATGTATCAACAGAAGCATTTTTTTATTTTGGCTAATGATTCTAATAAAAATAAATTTGTTGGGCATAATAAAAATTTGTATTCTCAAATGATATCAGAGGGGTTTGCAGTCATTGTGGAAATTCCATTCTCACTCCGATTAGTATCTTCCCTAGAGGTTAAAGAAATAGCCAAATCTATTCATTTACGATCAATTCATTCCATATTTCCTTTTTTAGAGGATAAATTATCACATTTAAATCATGTATTAGATATACTAATACCCTATCCTATCCATCTGGAACTATTGGTTCAAACCCTTCGCTGTTGGATACAAGATGCCCCCTTTTTACACTTATTAAGATTCTTTCTCTACGAGTATCATAATTGGAATAGTCGTATTACTCAAAAAACGAAAATGCATTTCTTTTTTTCAAAAGAGAATCAAAGATTCTTCCTGTTCCTATATAATTTTTATGTATATGAATTGGAATCCATATTAGTTTATCTCCGTAAACAATCTTCTCATTTACGATCAACATCTTCTAGAGCTTTTCTTGATCAAACACATTTTTATGCAAAAATAGAACATTTTTTAGTAGTTTTTGGTAATGATTTTCATACCAACCCATGGTTGTTCAAGGATCCTTTCGTGCATTATTTCAGATATCAAGGAAAATCCATTTTGTCTTCAAAAGGAACTCCCCTTCTGATGAAGAAATGGAAATATTACCTTGTAAATTTATGGGAATGTCATTTTTACTTTTGGTCTCAACCGAATAGGATTCATATAAACCAATTATCCAATAATTTTATTGATTTTCTGG